TTTATTAATAGAGATTAATCGTTTATTTCCAGATGCATTAACATTTCCCTTTTTTTCATTCTAGTTATTAACATCAGAAAGGGTGAAAAAATTTAGAGATACGATCAACGATCGGGGACTAACCCCCCCCTTTTCAAATTAATTCTAAAAAAATAATTTGAAAAAAGGGGGGGGCAAAAGGTCATAAAAACGGGGGGTCAGGATCCAATTCTATTAGTAATAGAACAAAAAAAGTGTTGCTAGGGAAAGAGTATCCTACGAGATACTTAAAAAAATACTGTACAAAGATTTTAAATATAGTTTTCAAAAAATAATTGTATTGCTTATTATTTTTTTTTTATTTAATTCGTAATTAATATTCCTTGCAACTAAATATTTCAGAGATTTTTTTTAGTTAACAGCTTCTATTTTTTTTGTTCTTTCTGGATCCTAAAATGAAAATAGAAGATTCGGGTGAATCATAAATCCAAAGGAGGTTTCATGGCCAAGGGTAAAGATGTTCGAGTAACAATTATTTTGGAATGTACCAGTTGTGTTCGAAATGATATTAAGAAAGAATCCGCGGGAATTTCCAGATATATTACTCAAAAAAATCGGCATAATACCCCCAGTCGATTGGAATTGAGAAAATTCTGTCCCTATTGTTATAAACATACAATTCACGGGGAAATCAAGAAATAGATCAAATTGAGTGCTTGTATGTCAACTTTAATTTTAAGAACAGGAATAATGATAGTATCTATATATTATTACATATATATAAATATAAATAAATAAATAGAAAAAAAGAGAATCCTATATTTTTAATTCTATATAGAAAATAGAATAGAAAATAGAAATCATTTTGATCCGATCAAAATAGGATTTTAGAGATAAGGAATAAAAAAAATTATGAATAAATCTAAGCGACCTTTTACTAAATCCAAGCGATCTTTTCGTAGGCGTTTGCCCCCGATCCAATCGGGGGATCGAATTGATTATAGAAACATGAGTTTAATTAGTCGATTTATTAGTGAACAAGGAAAAATATTATCTAGACGGGTGAATAGAGTGACTTTAAAACAACAACGATTAATTACTATTGCTATAAAACAAGCTCGTATTTTATCTTTGTTACCTTTTCTTAATAATCAGAAACAATTTGAAAGAAGTGAGTCGGCCCCTAGAACTACTAGCCTTAGAACCAGAAAAAAATAGACTTATTCTTCAATTGAATAACAATTCCAATCTGAAGGAATTAAAAAAGAGATTAATATTTTGTTCTAAAAATCCAATCAAGAATCAAAATTTGATTGTTCCGTCTGCGGCTGTCATAAAAAAAAAAAAGAAAAGAATCGTCGAAAAGAAAAAGAATAACTCTTTTTTTAGCGACTATATACCCTCGTTTTGTTTTGACGACTTTTTTATAATACTAATTTCTACTCTACCTTCCCCGAGCTCATTCTCCTTAGAACTCTATTTCAAATATTTTAATCTTCCAATCCCCTTAGTTTTTGATCTCATTCGAAATCGTATAAAGACAACTCCTATTTAATAGAGCTATTTGTGCAAGTATTTTCCGATTAAGAAGTAATTGCTTCTTGTACAGATTGTGTATGAATCGGTTATAACTATAGAATACCCCCATTTCGTGAATTACGGCATTTATTCGAGTGATCCATAAGCGACGAAAATCCCTTTTTCTTTTACCCCTATCCCGATGAGCCGAAACTAAAGCTCTTATTCTCTGTTGAGTCATAGTTCGTGTAAGTCGTGAATGAGCCCCTCGAAAGCTTGATGCAAATAAACGAAGTTTTGTTCTACGCCTCCGAGCTATATATCCGCGTTTAATTCTAGTCATTGAATAAATCAAACTTTGATGAATAACTAATTCTTTTTTTAGTTATTCTTTTCACCTTTACTAGTCATTAATAACCAAACGAATTATTCCAATGTATAAAAAAAAATTCCAACGGCTTTTGCTACTCTAACCTTCCCCACCACTATTTTTTGCTAGGTTTTTTCCTTTGCTTTGAAAGGAGAAATTGCCTTGATACTTAATAAATAAAAAAAGAATAACTACAATGTAGTAAATAGAAATGAATAAATAGTGGGTTCCATCGTTTCTATGGTTACTTCTAAAACGGTGAGGTCCTCTCTATACACCGGAGCTCCTTCTTTTAATTAATCAATACTATTGGTAACTTGTACAATTCACATTCTTTGGCTCTACCCCATGAATATTCCAGTAATTAGGTCTTTCACAATGAGATCCACTTTATACAGTAACGGTATTTCATTTTTAAAATTTATTTGGTCGTTTACCCTGTTAGTCCGTTCTTTTCTTTCAAGGGTGGAATCTTTTTAATACAAAATGGAATTTCCCCCGCTTAATGGATAACCATTTGTTATCATTGGGGGTTTTCTAAAAAATGGAGTTGATTGGATTTGCACCAATGTAAACCATAAGTTTCAGACACAATAGAAGATATGAACGATCTATCTTTTTGTGTTTCAGTCTATGATCTAAACGCGTCGCACATACACCCGAGTACATGTTCCTCGTCGCTGAGGGCATCCCCGAAGCGCTGGGGATTTCGTGACATTTCGGATTGGCTGTCTTGTATTTCTAATAAGTTGTTTAATGGTTGGCATACAGAATCATATAAATAATGGGCTGGTTTAGATTGGTTCTAACCGGCTAATTCTGAATTACTTCTCGTCAAGATTCTCTTCAATATTAAAAAAAATATATTGAAGATAATATGAAACTAAACCTTTAATCTAAAACGATATAAAATTAGCAATTGTAGATTTGTATGAAATAGCTCCTATTTTTTATTGAACCGCTACAAGATCAACAATTCCATGAGCTTGGGCTTCTGTTGCTGACATAAAAACATCCCTTTCCATGTCTTCGGATACAACCCATGTCGGTTTGCCCGTTCTTTGTACATAAACCCTTGTGATGGTTTCGCGAATTTTTAGTAGTTCTTCCGCTTCCAAGATAAATTCTCCCGTTTGTGCCTCATAAAACGAACTCGCGGGTTGATGGATCATTACCCTGATGATACAATAGAAAAGGTTCTTCTATTTCGCAGAATGAGACGAGATAAAAAAAAAGAGAAAATTGAATAACCGTACAGGCTTTTTTTGTGCATTGCATACGGCTCCACAATGGAATTTACGTTTTTGATCTTTCCTTTTGGCGAAAGAAAACAAAATATAGGTTGTATTATACGCGGATCCATAAACGATCCAATTACCATCCTTCTTTTTTTTTTTTTTGGAGTTCAAAAAAAAAATACTATGATGGTTCCGTTGCTTTATATATCATTTTTTTGATTCGTCTATGATTCAGCAATCCCAAAGTGTCTTTTTTTTTTTTTTAGATATATAAATTTTTAAAATAAGCTTCCGGTGTGAAAACATAGTTTGTGACGCTGAGATGTGCCCGAATAGGTAAGATATCATTTGAAATACCCCTTTCCTTATCTCATACTACTCTTTCAATATATAATCTAATTTTTTTTAATCTCAAAAATTTCATATTGAATTCGAAGTGCCATGCTATTATTACTTAACTAATTAATATTTCCGATGGCGAAGGCATAGTATTTTTTTCTTGAAAATAAAAAAACTCATTGGCGCCGAGCGTGAGGGAATGCTATACGTTTGGTAATTGCCCCCCCGACTAGGATAAAGGATGCTATTGAAGCGGCCAATCCCATGCATATTGTCTGTACATCGGGTCGCACAAATTGCATAGTATCATAAATAGCCATTCCAGATATTACCCACCCACCAGGAGAGTTTATAAACAAATAAAGATTTTTGGTATCCTTTTCTATACTGAGATATATCATCAGACTAATAAGTTGATTCGAGATTTCGGTATCAACCTCTTGGCCTAAAAAAAATAATCTTTCTCGATAAAGTCGGTTGATTAGGATAAAATTTTATTCCTTAGGAGCCGTACAGGCACCTTTTGATACATACGGTTCAACAAAAATTGTGAAAAAATCAATGTGTCGATTCCAACCCCGCCCTTTTTTCATAGAAGGTTTTTCTTTCTAACTTATAAGGGAAGGGCTTGCTCCCCTTTTAAAAGTAAAAGAAAAAATAAGTTTTGACTCCTTTTATTAGATATTATAATCCTATACTAAAATGATTGATTACGCCTGTCAGACTAACTTGATTCATTGATATTTTTTTTCATCGAGATTCCGTTGAAATGGCGATGATTTTTTCTTGTTCCTGAACGGGCTTCTTCCTTTTTTTCTTCCATTTTTTAGGTTTATGCTCTACCCCGAGTAAAAGGAAAAATTTGCCCGATTTTGATTTGCACATATAGGACAAATGAACCAAATACCGCGTCTTTTTTTTTACTACTTCCTTTTTTTTCAATTCATTTCTTTCACATGTCTTCTGTCAAATAGTCAACAAATTTTTAATTATATTATTTATTTGATTTTATCAACAGTTTTAGATCACCCTGTTTCAATTTTTTGTATTTTTGAATAGAATTTTTGATCATAATTTTGCATATCATATAAGTAGTAATTATCAAAATATTATATATTAATTATCAATTGGGTTTTTGCTAAACGGAGCCTGGATACTTAATTTTATTAGTCCGATCACGTAAACCATAAAAAAATTGATAATCTAATATCAATCTAAATACTCCCTGCATTTAATTCCACTTTATTTTTTGTGCTTCGCGTTACAAATTTTTGATAATTCAATCAATCTTTTTGGGCAAAACAGAGGATATCTCGATCGAGGGAGAAAATGGGGAAATCCCATATAGCCCAATATATCTGACAAGTCGCACTATATGTCAACCCAAGATGTATCTCCTTCTCCAGGACTTCTAAAAGGTACTTTTGGAACGCCAATAGGCATGAAATGAAAAAAAAGAGAATGAAGTTCTCTATTTCACTTTGATGTGGAAACGTAAGACTGCGGTTTCATTTTTTAATAGTATTATCCTTTTTTCCTACTTTTTTTATCATATTTAATACATAAGTTGAATAAGCTAAAATAAAATATTAAAGTAAAGGAAGAGAGAATCAATAAAAATCAAGGAAATTTTTTACGAACGGGCTTCTGAAATGATGAACAACAATAACTATCTTGGTTCATATAAAATGGGATTCACCCCCATTGCGTATTGGTACTTATCGGATATAGAATAGATCCGCTTCCCCTTTTTCCTATGAATCGAATTGTTCTATTATTACTAACAGAATAGAACAAATATTAATCCTTTCTCCGAAATAATTACCTAAAAAAGGGGGGTCCGTAAAATAGTTTTTTCCAATGCAATAAAGTTACATAGTGTCTTTTTTTCGTTGATAAAGGGGTATTTCCATGGGTTTGCCTTGGTATCGTGTTCATACTGTTGTATTGAATGATCCCGGTCGTTTGCTTTCTGTTCATATAATGCATACTGCTCTGGTTGCTGGTTGGGCCGGTTCGATGGCTCTATATGAATTAGCAGTTTTTGATCCTTCCGACCCTGTTCTTGATCCAATGTGGAGACAAGGTATGTTCGTTATACCTTTCATGACTCGTTTAGGAATAACCAATTCGTGGGGCGGTTGGAATATTACAGGAGGGACTATAACAAACCCGGGTCTTTGGAGTTACGAAGGGGTCGCCGGAGCACATATCGTGTTTTCTGGCTTGTGCTTCTTGGCAGCTATTTGGCATTGGGTATATTGGGATCTAGAAATTTTTTGTGATGAACGTACAGGAAAACCTTCTTTGGATTTGCCCAAGATTTTTGGAATTCATTTATTTCTTTCAGGAGTGGCCTGCTTTGGTTTCGGCGCATTTCATGTAACAGGATTATATGGTCCTGGAATATGGGTATCCGACCCTTACGGACTAACCGGAAAGGTCCAACCTGTAAATCCGGCGTGGGGCGTAGAGGGGTTTGACCCTTTTGTTCCGGGAGGAATAGCTTCTCATCATATTGCAGCAGGGACGTTGGGTATATTAGCGGGCTTATTTCATCTTAGTGTTCGTCCGCCTCAACGTCTATACAAAGGATTACGTATGGGAAATATTGAAACCGTCCTTTCCAGTAGTATTGCTGCTGTCTTTTTTGCAGCTTTTGTTGTTGCTGGAACTATGTGGTATGGTTCTGCAACTACTCCCATCGAATTATTCGGTCCTACTCGTTATCAATGGGATCAGGGATACTTTCAACAAGAAATATATCGAAGAGTTAGTGCTGGACTAGCTGAAAATCAAAGTGTATCAGAAGCTTGGTCTAAAATTCCTGAAAAATTAGCTTTTTATGATTATATTGGTAATAATCCAGCAAAAGGGGGGTTATTCCGAGCGGGTTCAATGGACAACGGGGATGGAATAGCTGTTGGATGGTTAGGACACCCCGTCTTTAGAAATAAAGAAGGGCGTGAACTTTTTGTACGCCGTATGCCTACTTTTTTTGAAACATTTCCGGTTGTTTTGGTAGATGGAGACGGAATTGTTAGAGCCGACGTCCCGTTTAGAAGGGCAGAATCTAAATATAGTGTCGAACAGGTAGGTGTAACTGTTGAGTTTTATGGTGGTGAACTCAATGGAGTGAGTTATAGTGATCCCGCAACTGTGAAAAAATATGCTAGACGGGCTCAATTGGGTGAGATTTTTGAATTAGATCGTGCTACTTTGAAATCCGATGGTGTTTTTCGTAGCAGTCCAAGAGGTTGGTTTACTTTTGGGCATGCTTCGTTTGCTCTACTTTTCTTCTTTGGACATATTTGGCATGGTGCTAGAACCCTCTTCAGAGATGTTTTTGCCGGTATTGATCCCGATTTGGATGCTCAAGTGGAATTTGGGGCATTCCAAAAACTTGGAGATCCAACTACAAAAAGACAAGCAGTCTGATGCAACATTGCTTTTTTTCGTCTAGTTTCTGTTTGCGATTTTATTTAATAGGTAGGGTACTGTAGGAATCTTTAGTTAAATTGCTGCCGTTTCTTTGACTCTTTTTCTTTCTTTATCCGGAGGGATACTCCTAAGTAAACATAAACAAAACAGGTATGAAAGCTATAATTGTAAACCACGATTAAATTTATGGAAGCATTGGTTTATACATTTCTCTTAGTATCTACTTTAGGGATAATTTTTTTCGCTATTTTTTTTCGGGAACCACCTAAAATTTCAACTAAAAAATGAAATAATTTTTCATTATCTTCATTGACGTAATCAGCCTCCAAATATTTGGAGGCTGATTACGTCAACTAGTCCCCATGTTCCTCGAATGGATCTCTTAGTTGTTGAGAGGGTTGCCCAAAGGCAGTATATAGAGCATACCCAGTAAAACTTACAAGTAACCCGGATATAAAGATGGCGACTAGGGTTGCTGTTTCCATTATTATAAAATTGAAAGACCACAATGGATCTATGCTAAGATCGTTTATTTACAACGGAATGGTATACAAAGTCAACAGATCGTAATGAATACAAAATAAGATTTATGGCTACACAAACTGTTGAAGATAGTTCTAGATCTGGTCCAAGAAGCACTACTGTAGGGAAGTTATTGAAACCATTGAATTCCGAATATGGTAAAGTAGCTCCTGGATGGGGAACCACCCCTTTGATGGGTGTTGCAATGGCTCTATTTGCGGTATTCCTATCCATTATTTTGGAGATTTATAATTCTTCTGTTCTACTGGATGGAATTTCAGTGAATTAGACTGAGAAGAATCTTGAAGTCCTAGCTTTTAGTTCGATACAAAAAAGGAAAGTATGTAGGTCTAAAAATTTTAGCCTATTCTCCTTTGGTAGTTCGACCGCGAAATTTTTTCTGCATTGTATATTTCCGGAATATGAGTGTGTGACTTGTTAGAATTGACCCTATGGATAGTACAGAGAATGGGGTCTGTCATCTTTATCAAGATGGTTTTACTTCGTCGGATATTCATTAGAGTATCTGGAGCACGAAATGGATCAAATAGATCACAAAGTATTCGAACTATGATTCATACTTAATACTCAGACCTCGTAGCCGGACTTCTTTCCGTTCTATCTTAGAAACTTTACTAAATCAAAATCTTTTTCTGCTTTTAAACTCTTATTTGGATCAAAGGACAAATGCTTCTTTGTATTTGATTTTTTTAGTGTTATTTTAGCTAGTTTTTTGATTGAATAAGTGATGATCCAATGGTTCTCACTCAGTGAACTTTTGGCTTTGAAGGTTTCATTGAATTATCGTGGTTCTCGTATGAATCTGAGGTTTCAATTGATTAGTTAAATAGGGTCTTAACAAGAGAATTCCTATCAATAATAAAGAAAACAAGAAGAAATCCGCATTCCCATTCCATACAAATACCAAATAAAAAAAACAATAAAGATAGGTAATCGAGAAGATTCAAGAAGCCAGTACAACATAAAAACGTACGAGCTGACTTGATTTTTTGGCATTTAACCACAAAGAAGAGCTTTCGCATTTTGACTCTTTCATATCTTTAAATAATAATGAGAGAGAAATTTAAAACTTTATATTCCATATCTGTTTCAATGAGTATTTGGGTCTTTTTTTGTTTGAGCTGTACGAGATGAAATTCTCATATACAGTTCTTGGAGGGGGAGTAACACCTATCTCAATAAAGTTTATGATTGGTTCGAAGAACGTCTTGAGATTCAGGCGATTGCAGATGATATAACTAGTAAATATGTTCCTCCGCATGTCAACATATTTTATTGTCTAGGAGGAATTACCCTTACTTGTTTTTTAGTACAAGTAGCTACGGGATTTGCTATGACTTTTTATTACCGGCCAACTGTTACGGAGGCTTTTGCTTCTGTTCAATATATAATGACTGAAGCTAACTTTGGTTGGTTAATCCGATCAGTTCATCGATGGTCGGCAAGTATGATGGTCCTGATGATGATCCTGCACGTATTTCGTGTATACCTCACCGGTGGTTTTAAAAAACCTCGCGAATTAACTTGGGTTACTGGCGTGGTTCTGGGTGTATTGACCGCATCTTTTGGTGTAACAGGTTATTCTTTACCCTGGGATCAAATTGGTTATTGGGCAGTCAAAATTGTAACAGGTGTACCTGACGCTATTCCGGTAATAGGATCACCTCTTGTAGAATTATTACGTGGAAGTGCTAGTGTTGGACAATCCACTTTGACTCGTTTTTATAGTTTACACACTTTTGTATTACCTCTTCTTACGGCCGTATTTATGTTAATGCATTTCCTAATGATACGTAAGCAAGGTATTTCGGGTCCCTTATAAATAATATAGATTCTAGATATTTGTAATTACTCATTATATTTGTAATTACTCGTTTATCTTATTACTTGGTGAAGGAACGGTAGTATTTTATTGCTATAAATATGGATTATTAAAAAAATAAGACATGTATTTGGATATTTCCCTTCAACTCCACAATATTGTATTATTTTTTTGACATAAAAGTTGAAGGGAATTCTATGAAGAGAAAATGGATTATGGGAGTGTGTGACTTGAACTATTGATCGGGCCGTGCAGAAATATGACTTTATCTGCTACATTGGAATTCACAACCAAATGTGTCTTTGTTCCAACCACTGTGTAAGCCCCATACAGGGGATAGGCTGGTTCACTTGAAGAAAATCTTTTCTATGATCGATCATACCCGACGATGTCGTGGATGAGTGGGCTCCGTAAAATCCAGTAGATCTAGTAGATTAAGGGATGGAACAAAATCCTGATTGTGTTTTTAGCTATTTTTTACTAAAAAAAAAAAATTTTTAATAGTATGTAAATGCATTCATTTCCTCTGCATCGACTCGATTTATGATACTATCGGAGTGAATACAGGATCTAATGAAGAGTAGAGGGTAGACTCCATTAGTAACAAGTAAATCCTTTGTATTTGAAAAATCTCGATATAATTTTTGAGATTAAGGACGAATTTATAAGGTATGAGACGATCCAGAAAGCACTTAATTATGATCAACTTTTTAAGCTTACGTGGGTGTTGAGCATTTATCTGTAAGAATG